GTTTCAAAGCCCTGCGAGCTCTACGTCTGGAAGATCTGCGAATTCCCACTTCTTATTCCAAAACTTTCCAAGGTCCGCCTCATGGCATCCAAGTTGAAAGAGATAAATTGAACAAGTACGGTCGTCCCCTATTGGGATGTACTATTAAACCAAAATTGGGATTATCCGCAAAAAACTACGGTAGAGCGGTTTATGAATGTCTACGGGGTGGACTTGATTTTACTAAGGATGATGAAAACGTAAATTCACAACCATTTATGCGTTGGAGAGATCGTTTCTTATTTTGTGCCGAAGCGCTTTTTAAAGCGCAAGCCGAAACGGGTGAAATTAAAGGACATTACTTGAATGCAACTGCGGGTACCTGTGAAGAAATGATGAAAAGAGCGATATTTGCCAGAGAATTGGGAGTTCCTATCGTAATGCATGACTACTTAACTGGGGGGTTCACCGCAAATACTAGCTTGGCTCATTATTGCCGCGACAATGGTCTACTTCTTCACATCCATCGCGCAATGCATGCAGTTATTGATAGACAGAAAAATCATGGTATGCATTTTCGTGTACTAGCTAAAGCATTACGTATGTCTGGTGGAGATCATGTTCACGCTGGTACAGTAGTGGGTAAACTGGAGGGGGAACGTGAGATGACTTTGGGTTTTGTTGATTTGTTACGTGATGATTTTATTGAAAAAGATCGAAGTCGTGGTATTTTTTTCACTCAAGACTGGGTCTCTATGCCAGGTGTTCTGCCCGTGGCTTCAGGGGGTATTCATGTTTGGCATATGCCTGCCCTAACCGAAATATTTGGGGATGATTCCGTACTACAGTTCGGTGGAGGAACTTTAGGACACCCTTGGGGAAATGCACCCGGTGCAGTAGCTAATCGGGTGGCTTTAGAAGCATGTGTACAAGCTCGTAATGAGGGACGCGATCTTGCTCGTGAAGGTAATGATATTATTCGTGAAGCTACCAAATGGAGCCCTGAGCTAGCCGCTGCTTGTGAAGTATGGAAAGCGATCACATTCGAGTTCGAACCAGTGGATAAGCTAGATATATAGACAAAATAAGCGCGTATAATTCAGCAATTCCTGTTTGTTCTCCTAATTGATTGCAATGAAACTTGGCCCAATCTTTTCCTCAAAAAAAGAAAGATTGGGCCGAATCGGATAAAGAATAAACATCTTATACTAATACTATACTATGAACTATGAGGGTCTTTGTGTATTTACATATATCTTTTTTTATATGTACAGACCTTACAATATACAATACAATATACAAGTATATACAAAATCTAAACATAAGAAGATAAGATCGAAGGAAGACTAAACAACTTATCTATTCTATTATTCCTTGTTGGAGCCATAGGCTGAATTATGGATCCTTGGGATTGGATTGGTGGATCATTTTATATTCCTTAGTTTCAGGCCATAGATCAAGCCAAGGGAAGGATTCCTTATACCCCTATCCTGTATATTGTCTTTTTCGTTCCCTATTGTCTTTTTCGTTCCCTGTTGTAATATAAACTCATTTTCTTATTTGACTATATGACACGATATTCTACGAGACGATAATTCATTTTTAATTTATGGGAAGAAACAACTATGTATCTTTTTGATGAGAATTGAAAGTTTTACATGAGAAAAACCTGTCTTTATATATCATATATCTTTTTTTGAGGAAAAGATTCTATCATAATCTCTATCATAATATTGAAATGATTCACCGGATTCCTCAAAAAGAGAATCTTTTCTTTTCAAGACTCGCTCGTTTTTCATTAACAATCTTAATGATTGGATCATATACTTCATTTGAATTCTGATGAGAAATAAAAAGAAAAAAAAAATAGTAAAATGATTTTTTCTTCATCGTTTTTTCTTCATCGAATGACTATTCATCTATTAGTATTAGGTTTTTATCAAATAGGGGGCAGAAAGAATCTATGGAAAAATGTTGGTTAAATTCTATGTTGTCTAACAAGAAGTTAGAACATAGATGTGGACTAAGTAAATCAATGGATGATAGTCTTGATGCTCTTGGACATACCAGTGGAAGTGAAGAAACTATTCTAAATGATACGGAGAAAAAGATTTCTAGTTGGGACAGTTATAGTTTTAGTAATATTAATTATCTAAATTATTTATTTGATAACAGGGATATTTGGAGTTTGATCTCTGATCATACTTTTTTAGTTAGAAATAGTAATGGTGATACTTATTCTGTATATTTTGATATTGAAAATCAGATTTTTGATATTGACAATGCTAGTTTGAGTGAACTAGAGATTCTTTTTTCTAGTTATTTGAATAGTGGGTCTAATAGTAATAATTACTACTATTATTATTCCATGTATGATACTCAATCTAATTGGAATAATCACATTAATAGTTGCATTGATAGTTATCTTCGTTTTGAAATCAATAGTGACATTTACAGTGGTATCGACAGTTACATTTTTAGTTTTATTTGTACGGAAAATATAAGTAGTATTGAAAGTGGAAATTCTAGTATCAAAACTAGTAGCAGTTCTTTCAATAGAATAGAAAGATCTAATGATTTCGATATAAATACAAAATACAAACAGTTATGGGTTCAATGTGAGAATTGTTATGGATTAAATTATAAAAAATTTTTTAGTTCAAAAATGAATATTTGTGAACACTGCGGATATCATTTGAAAATGAGTAGTTCAGATAGAATCGAACTCTTTATAGATCCTGGCACTTGGGAGCCTATGGATGAAGATATGGTTTCTATGGACCCCATTGAATTTCATTCAGAGGAGGAACCTTATATAGATCGCATCTCTTTTTCTCAAATAAAAACGGGTTTAACTGAAGCTGTTCAAACGGGCGTAGGTCAACTAAATAGTATTCCCATAGCAATGGGAGTTATGGATTTTCAGTTTATAGGAGGTAGTATGGGATCCGTAGTAGGTGAGAAAATCACCCGTTTGATCGAGTATGCTACTAATCGATCTCTACCTGTCATTATTGTGTGTGCTTCTGGAGGAGCACGCATGCAAGAAGGGAGTTTGAGCTTGATGCAAATGGCTAAAATATCTTCTGCTTTATATGATTATCAATTAAATAAAAAGTTATTCTATATATCAATCCTTACATCTCCTACAACTGGCGGAGTTACAGCAAGTTTTGGTATGTTGGGAGATATCATTATTGCTGAACCTAATGCCTACATTGCGTTTGCGGGTAAAAGAGTAATTGAACAAACATTGAAAAAGACAGTACCCGATGGTTTACAGGTGGCTGAGTATTTATTCGATAAGGGCTTATTCGACCCAATCGTACCACGTAATCCTTTAAAAGGTGTTCTGAATGAGTTATTTCAGCTACATGGTTTCCTTCCCTTGAATCAAGATGAAAAAAAAGATTGAAATTCTTCATTTTCAAATGGAAGTATAGCACTAGCTTCAGTTATTTTTATTTGTAGCGCATACGCATTTAGTTCATTATAATGAAAAAAATAAAACTAAGAAGATGGTATTTTCTTTGGAGACATCCGTTATAAATGTAGTAAAAGTTAGAAGTTTTGGATAATGACTTTTTGACCCGGATCCCTTTTTTATTCTACCTCTCTTCCTGATTAGGAATAAGCATCCCTCTATTGACAAGATAAAAAAGAATTTCTTTCTCCTTCCGAGAAATCCGGGAAATAAAAATAAATTTCTCCGTCCTTTTGACATATTCATATATAGAACAACAAAAAATAGATAAAAAAAGATATCGAAAAAATGAAAAGAAAATATTAAAAATATTAAATAAAAAGAAATAAGAAATCTCAAATCAAAGAAATAAAATAGAAATATTCAAATAACAAATAATAAGAATATAGAAGTTCTTTCTATTTAGCGAAAATCCCCGTTTTTCACTAGGAATCCCTGTTTGTTGGATAAGATTGGTTAAAGTCGGGAACTCATAAGAAACTCTTTTCTATCTTTCCTTTCAAAGAAAAAAAGGTGTTTTGATGAAAGGAAAGATAGAAAGACGATGAAGATAAAGATGGGAGAAGAAGAATTCAATTTCTTAAAGCGGATTCTCATAAATATTCGTGTAGAAAGAGGAATAGGTACACTTCATTGAGTTCTACATTCGTTATTGGTTATGAAATATTTCATATTAATATTATCTTAATATTCTATCTAATAGATAGACTTATCATAAGATATCTTTATAATTAGAATAGGTACAAATATGAAATTGAGGTACCCATTTTATGATAGATTTTAGCCTTCCCTCTATTTTTGTTCCTGTAGTGGCCCTAGTCTTTCCGGCAATCGCAATGGCTTCTTTATCTCTTTATGTCCAAAGAAATAAGATTGTCTAAATATGATGGGACCAAATCTCATCAATTTATTTCAAAACTGGATCATCATACAGATACTTTTTTAATGTAATATGGTAGGATATATGATATGTGGCTTTTCCGAAAACAAATGGAAGAGTTGTTTTGTTATGTATGCCGATGCATAATATACGCATTAATGCATGTATATGCGGTTATAGCTTAATCAATTAAATGATTAAATTCAAAATGATCAGCAAATCTTTTTTGAAAAATATTTGAAATAGAAACTAAATTTATCTAACCAATTATTCCTAAGAGTTCCTGTCGGAATGCTGCTAGTTGATGAAAGTTACTTCGGGATCAAGCAATAAAAGTCGAGTCAAATCCTTTTGGATTATTCTCTCAATTCCAATCGAATGCAACTGGATCTAGTATAGTATGAACTGGCGATCAGAACATATATGGATAGAACTTATAACAGGGTCTCGAAAAACAAGTAATTTTTGCTGGGCCTTTATCCTTTTTTTAGGGTCACTAGGATTCTTAGTGGTTGGAACTTCCAGTTATCTTGGTAAAAATCTGATATCCGTATTTCCTTATCAGCAAATTCTTTTTTTCCCACAAGGGATCGTGATGTCTTTTTATGGGATCGCAGGTCTATTCATTAGTTCTTATTTGTGGTGCACAATTTCATGGAATGTAGGTAGTGGTTATGACCAATTCAATAGAAAAAAAGGGATAATGTCCCTTTTTCGTTGGGGATTTCCTGGAAGAAATCGTCGCGTCTTCCTTCGTTTCTTTCTGAAAGATATCCAATCAATCAGAATGGAGGTGAGAGAGGGTCTTTTTCCTCGTCGTGTTCTTTATATGGAAGTCAGGGGCCAAGGAGCTATTCCCTTGACCCGTACTGATGAGAATTTGACTCCACGAGAAATTGAACAAAAAGCTGCCGAATTGGCCTATTTCTTGCGCGTACCCATTGAAGTATTTTGAAATGAACTAAAGAATAAATCTCAGCATGAGAGAAGGAACTTAATACATCTCAAAAGCAGGAGGACGTATATGGAACAATATTAATAAAATCTAATATAACTAATCAAAAATATCACTAATCAAATAGAATATATTAAAAAAAATATATTAAGGAGAATAGAAACTATTTTGTATACGCATACACATGGTGTACAGTTTCACTCTTTATACTAGTAAAAGGTCTAATAATTATAGATTCATCAAATATCCTAACATGTCTTTTGTTTTCGTAAAACATAATTCCTCTTTTTAGGCCTTTGAATTGATACCCTATCCCCGCGCTGCGGTTAGACAGTGAAATCTTTCGAATTCAAAATTCAAAATAGAAATAAAAGAATTAAAGGATCCGGTAGGGTTCGTCTTGAAATCCAAATTCTATTCGTTAGTTCAAATGGGTTTTCGATTTTGAGTCTTTATCGAAAGGAATAAATGAAGGGAAAATTGGTTACAATTTGCCTAATTATGATCTCTGGAATATGGAAATAATATTTACTTTTTTTTTCATTTTAAAAGGGCCCTTATTCTATGTTCTATTCTAGATTATTCTAGATCCAAAGACTCAATTCTTACACAAAAACAAAAATAGGAAAAGATCCATAGGTTCGATACCTTATTCTTGTTTTCTTGTTAGAGTTATAGGCTCTTGTTATATAATTCGTGCTTCATAGAAATCTCAGATAGATCAGATAGAATCGACGAATGAAACAGGTTCATTAACAATTCACATCATGGATACAGAATGAAAAAAAAGAAAGCATTGGCTTCCCTCCCATATCTTGTGTCTATACTCTTTTTGCCCTGGTGGATTTCTCTCTCATTTAATAAATGTCTAGAAACTTGGGTTATTAATTGGTGGAATACCAGGCAATCCGAAATCCTTTTGAATGATATTCAAGAGAAAAATGTTCTAGAAAAATTTATGGAATTAGAAGAACTATTCCTGTTGGACGAGATGATAAAGGAGTACTCGGAGACATATATGCAAAGGATTCGTATAGGAATGCACAAGGAAACAATACAATTGGTCCAAAAACACAATGAATCTCATTTCCATATCATTTTGCATTTCTCTACAAATCTAATCTGTTTTGCTATTCTAAGTGGTTATTTTTTTCTGGGTAATGAAGAACTTTTCATTCTAAATTCTTGGATTCAGGAATTTCTCTATAACTTAAGTGATACAATCAAAGCTTTTTCGATTCTTTTAGTTACTGATTTATGGATCGGATTTCACTCGACCCATGGTTGGGAACTAATGATTGGTTCGATCTACAGCGATTTTGGATTGGCTCAGAATGATCAGATTATATCTGGTCTTGTTTCCACTTTTCCAGTGATTCTAGATACAATTGTGAAATATTGGATCTTCCATTTTTTAAATCGTGTATCTCCTTCGCTTGTAGTAATTTATCATTCAATGAATGAATAATTTATTAGATCTTTTTCTTTATACTTCTACCTTATTTACTTCAAGGTATTCTTACTATAGTACAATTATTTCAGTACAATCAATACAATGGCAAACTTGTGGATAGGGAATTCTACTAGATACCTATCAAATTTATTGTAGAAATTCCGTGGATCAATGATTGGACCATGCAAAATAGAAATACTTTTTCTTGGGTAAAAGAACAGATGACTCGATCTATTTATGTATCGATCATGATATATGTAATAACTCGAGCATCTATTTCAAATGCATATCCCATTTTTGCACAGCAGGGTTATGAAAATCCACGAGAAGCAACTGGGCGAATTGTATGTGCCAATTGCCATTTAGCTAATAAGCCCGTGGATATTGAAGTTCCGCAAGCTGTACTTCCTGATACTGTATTTGAAGCAGTTGTTCGAATTCCTTATGATATGCAATTGAAACAAGTTCTTGCTAATGGTAAAAAAGGAGCTTTGAATGTAGGAGCTGTTCTTATTTTACCCGAGGGATTCGAATTAGCCCCCCTTGATCGTATTTCTCCCGAAATGAAAGAAAAGATGGGCAATCTTTCTTTTCAGTGTTATCGTCCTAATAAAAGAAATATTCTTGTGATAGGTCCTGTTCCCGGTCAGAAATATAGTGAAATCGTCTTTCCTATTCTTTCCCCCGACCCTGCGACGAAAAAAGACGTTCACTTCTTAAAATATCCCATATATGTAGGTGGGAACAGA